GTACTATTGCATGTAATGTAGGCTTAGCAGTTCTAGAACCATCAATGATTGGTGAACCAGCGGATCCATTTGCAACTCCTTTGGAAATATTACCCGAATGGTACTTCTTTCCCGTATTTCAAATACTTCGCACAGTACCCAATAAGTTATTGGGTGTTCTTTTAATGGTTTCAGTACCAACAGGATTATTGACAGTACCCTTTTTGGAGAATGTTAATAAATTCCAAAATCCATTTCGTCGTCCAGTAGCTACAACAGTCTTTTTGATCGGTACCGCAGTAGCTCTTTGGTTAGGTATTGGGGCAACGTTACCTATTGATAAATCTCTAACTTTAGGTCTTTTTCAAATTGATTCAACTGCGAAATATCACGATGTGGGTATCTAGGGAATAGTCGCTTCTAAAGTGAATCCTCCCTAGATACATGAATTTTATTATGATCTATTTCGCGAAAATATGTATCGCGTGTCGAAGATCAAAAATCAAGTTTTTTCTTTATAATCTTTATTTATAAAAAAAAATATGAAATAATTCTAATAGATTTAAAATAAAAACTTATTCTTAGGTAAATTGATTACGAAATGCTTCTGTAGAGTGTCCAATATCTGTTTTACATCTTCTGCGCGAAAATATTCAATTCTCATAAGATCCTCTTGACTGTTACTCAAAAGGTCCAATAATGTATGTATATTGGACCTTTTGAGACAATTATAGGTCCTGGGGGATAGTTCTGATTGGTCAATAAAAATACATTTCAATGGAATTCCTTTTTTGTTTTTCTTTAGATTAGTTAACCCATTTTGAAAGGTAAAAGGGGGTAGAGTAAACCTTTTTTTATTTTCCTTGAAATGAATGCCCCCTTCCTCCGCGTGTAGAAAAGGAATAAATAAATCAATCAAATTACGAGAAGCTTCATAAAGCGCTTCCTTAGGAGTTAAACTTCCATTCGTCCATATTTCTAGAAAAAGTATTTCTTGTTTTTCATTTCCATTCCCATAAGAATGAATACTATGATTCGCATTTCGGACAGGCATGGATACAGCATCTATAGGATAACTTCCATCTTGAGAGTTATTTGTGGGGTTCATACGGTATCCGCGATCTCTCTTGATTTGTAATCCAATACGCAAATCAATTGGTTCCGTCAGGTTAGCTATATGCTGTGTTGCGTCAACTATTTCCACGGAAGGTGGTGAGATGATATCTTGAGCGGTTACGTATCTAGGACCCCTGACACAAATGGATGCGTCTCTAACTCCATACAGATTACTTCTCAATACAATTTCTTTCAAATTTATTAAAATTTCGTGTACCGATTCCTCAATACCTACTATCGTAGAATATTCATGCGGCACCTTCTCAGATTTTGCACGTGTGATACATGTTCCTTCTATTTCTCCAAGTAAAGCCCTTCGCATGGCAATACCTATGGTATCGGCTTGCCCTTTCATGAGTGGGGACAGAATGAAACGACCATAATAAAGACGCTTACTGTCTACTCTTGATTCAACACATTTCCACTGTAGTGTTCGAGTGGATCCTGCTATTTCCTCTCGAACCATACTAATATTATTATTTGATTAGATCATTGAATCATTTATTTCTCTTGAAATCCATTTAATTCTTATTTTTACACACGTCTTTTTTTAGGAGGTCGACATCCATTATGTGGCATAGGTGTTACATCACGTACGAAACTTAATAGTATACCACTTCTACGAATGGCCCGTAATGCTGCGTCTCTTCCGAGACCGGGACCTTTTATCATAACTTCTGCTCGTTGCATACCCTGATCAACTACAGTACGAATAGCATTTAAAGCGGCGGCTTGAGCAGCATAGGGTGTCCCTCTTCTTGTGCCTTTGAATCCAGAAGTACCGGCGGAGGCCCAAGAAACCACTCGACCTCGTACATCTGTAACAGTTACAATGGTATTGTTGAAACTCGCTTGAACATGAATAACTCCTTTTGGTATTCTACGTCCACTCTTACGTGAACCAATACGCCCATTCCTACGCGAACCAATTCTTGGTATAGGTTTTGCCATATTTTATCATCTCATAAATATGAATCAGAAATATATAGAAAGATATGGAGATATCCATTTCATGTTAAAACAGATCCTTTATTTTTACATGGGCCTTCCTTGAGAAACTTTAGAAAGATTATCCTTGTCTCTGTTTATGTCTCGGATTGGAACAAATCACTATAATTCGTCCGCGCCTACAGATCAGTCGACATTTTTCACAAATTTTACGAACAGAAGCCCTTATTTTCATATTTCTCACTCCTTACCTTAATTGGGAATCTATTTCTTGGAAGAAAATAAGTCTCTTGTATTTTTTAGCTTCGAATTGTATCTCCCATAAAAGGAATGTTTTCAAAAATCATCTATCTAATCGTTCGAATCTTTGTTGCGAAGTCTATAAATTATACGCCCCCTGGTTGAATCATACCTACTTATTTCGATTTTGACTCTATCCCCCGGCAGTATTCGTATT